ATTGAAAAATCCCATTTTTTGCTCATTCTTCATTGAATCATATAGATCGATCTAGCTCTGATGGGATTTATATTCTGTTTACTAAATCACATAAAATTTGACACAAAAACTCCATATATGAATGATATGGAATGTATGAAATCCGTATGAACGGAGAATAAAGAAAATTTTCTACTCAAATTGAAATTTGCAACAGAATAGATACAAAAGGAAAGGAATTGATAAAACATTCTTGGAAAAAAAAATTATGTGGCTTAACGCTTAATTCGATTTATTTATAGTATAGAATTTTGTATAGTATAGAATTTTGTAGAGAATATCCCTTCGTTCTATTTCTACCATTATTATGATATTACATATTCCTATTCGATTGGATACCAAAAAAACAGATGCAAGATTTGATCCCTTCGCCGAGATAAAGACAGAATAATCAGAAACAATATAGAGTTGATTTTTTTTTGTTACTTAACCCTTTTTGCCCTGTCTATTGTATTGTGAAAAAAAGATTTGCAGAGAAAAAAGATATTTTTACCTATTTAGTACTATATTCATAGAATTCGAAAAATACGAGTGTAAAGCGGGTTCTTTTTATTAATTTATTTATTTTTTTATTAATTTATTTATTTATAGTAAACTTAAACACAAGCAGATACCTATATATCATATATTAAGATACTCGATTGTCTGTGTAATTTCTGTTCTGGTTTCGGGGGTTGCATATACTCATAATTGTTGCTATAATGGAATTTGAGACTGAGAAAAAGAAAAGCGGAGAAATAATAACGATTCTTTTTTATTGAAAAGACGCAATACTTATTAGTTATCATTTGGATTTTCTTATGCCATTAGGGAACCCTGATTTGAAATCAAAATCTAAGAGTTGTTCATAAATTCGCAGTCAAGTCAATAGTTATAGTTAAAGATTCAATTTCTCATTAATTTTTACTTTTGTGACTGAAAGCCTATATATATTTTCAAAAGTATGGATCCTAAAAAAAGGAAAGATTTTTTTAGTAGTGAAGGGAATTAAGTAGGGAAAAGGGATTCAAAATGCAAGTACAATAAAAAAAAATCAGTAATCCATCCCAAAGAGGTCATATTTGCATCTATTTTGTATCATTTTGGCGGCATGGCCGAGCGGTAAGGCGGAGGACTGCAACTCCTTGGTCCCCAGTTCGAATCTGGGTGTCGCCTGATTCTAATGAAAAAAAAAAAAAAGACCCGAAATTCCTTATCGACTGATAGAACCTATAACTCACCTAATTATTCCCCAGCCGAAGGAGAGACCCTTGTCTCTTGATATGTACTTACTCGATTCTAAGCATCTGGGGTTCTCAAAAGTTCAAGTTCTGTAAATCCTTGTGTCTAGGATTCAAGGGAAGATTATACTAAGTAGTGGTTACTAACTGAGCCTTGAATTCGATTAGAGAGCCGAAGGCGATATCTAACTAGTTCGTAATTAGGAATTGTGAAAAAGCGGAATATATTTTGTATACACACTCAAAGGAGTCTCTGAGTATTCAGGTATTTGATTAATATTCGATTGGGTAATTGGCTTTTTTAGAAAAAAAAGCTCAAAAAGAACCTCTTTTCCGCCGGTCAAGAGTGGAATAGGCTGTTAAAAATCGTATAGGAATTTGTTATATGTATGTGGATTTATTGAATTGCTTCATTAAATTTAATTAATAGTCCGAAATAAGAATCCCTTTTTGACTCTGTATCATTGATTTTACTATTATTAGTATTAGTGAACAATAATGGAATAATTCCTTCATATTTATAGAGATAGGGGACATAATTCACATGGATATTGTAAGTCTCGCTTGGGCTGCTTTAATGGTAGTCTTTACATTTTCCCTTTCACTTGTAGTATGGGGAAGAAGTGGACTCTAGAAATACTACTTAACTAATTGAGTTTTGAGTATGAGGAATCAAACTGTATCAATTGTTTTATAGATCGTTCCGCAAAGTGTTTTTAAAGATAATAATGTCAATCAAAGAGATATTTTAATAATTCCCATGTTTATATTTCGAAAGGAAATGTAGATGATAGGAAATATATTTCGGATTTTTTCTAAATTCTCTATTTCGCCGAACGGACTCTTATACAAATTATATAGGGACAACGGGGAACAGCAGACCCCCTTTTTTGTTTTCCTCTTTCTCCAAATACAAGAGAAAGCCGCCGTTCTGTTATTAATATTAAGCGGATACCTACTTTCTAAAGGAAAGAACATAGATATAGTGCTTGTTCAACAAGATATACACATAATAAGATCTTGACCCGGACGAGTCGCAGATTTGGCACTTACCACTTGTTTTATTATTTTAGAAACCGGATTTGTGCTTTATCGACTCATTTCATATCATGGTTTAAGTGTTACAAATTCAATTAATGAGGTTTACTATTTCTTTTCAAAATTCGAAGAAGTTTACATACCATAGAACTCTTTGGATCATCTATCAACCAGTCAATCAATTTAATTACTTTACTTCTTGG